GAAGAGTAATTGATCAAATTCGTGGGCGGTCCTATGAAGAAACACTTATGATACTAGAACTTATGCCTTATCGAGCATGTTATGCCATTTTAAAATTGGTTTATTCTGCAGCAGCAAATGCTAATCACAATAAGGGTTTGAACGAAACAAGTTTAATCATTAGTAAAGCCGAAGTCAACGAGGGCACAACTGTGAAAAAATTAAAGCCCCGGGCTCGAGGACGAGGTTATCCTATAAAAAGATCCACTTGTCATATAACTATTGTATTGAAAGATATATCTTTAGATGAAGAGGAAGAAATAGATAAAAGGAAATTCTATAAATTAGAGCTGAGGAATACTTAAAGGAAGAATATTTTATATTATAAAAAATACAAATACGCTATATTATGTTATGCTTAAAAAAAATCGAATGAATAAAAAAAAAATACAAACAGATGTCACGTTTCACGATATATATAGTAGTGGGGGATTATGGGACAAAAAATAAATCCACTTGGTTTCAGACTTGGTGCAACCCAAGATCATCATTCTCTTTGGTTTGCACAACCAAAAAATTATTCAAAGGATCTACAAGAAGATCAAAAAATACGAGATTGTATCAAAAATTATGTGCAAAATAATATGAAAATATCCTCTAATGTAGAGGGAATTGCACGTATAGAGATTCAAAAAAGAATCGATTTGATTCAGGTCATAATCTATATGGGATTCCCCAAGTTATTAATAGAAGACAGGACTCGAAGAATCGAAGAATTACAGACGCATGTACAAAAAGAACTCAATTGTGTAAACCGAAAACTCAACATTGCTATTACAAGAATTGCAAATCCTTACGGGCACCCCAATATTCTTGCAGAATTTATAGCCGGACAATTAAAGAATAGAGTTTCATTTCGCAAAGCAATGAAAAAAGCTATTGAATTAACTGAACAGGCAGGTACAAAAGGGATTCAAGTACAAATTGCAGGGCGTATCGACGGAAAAGAAATTGCACGTGTTGAATGGATCCGAGAAGGTAGAGTTCCTCTACAAACCATTCGAGCTAAAATTGATTATTGTTCCTATGCAGTTCGAACTATCTATGGGGTATTAGGCATCAAAATTTGGATATTTGTAGACGAGGAATAATAAGAACTTACTTGACTTATATTTAGTTCTATCTGGTGATAAAACAAAAAATGGCAAACTCTTTCATTCTTTTTCTGGTAAATAATAAAAAAAAAGAACAATTCTATAAGGTTGAATAAAAATTCGATTAATCATTTGATATAATTGCTATGCTTAGTGTGTGACTCGTTGGTTTTTTTAGGGTTGGGATTCAAAAAAATGGACAGCCCATAGTACAAACTGATAACTATAGAACTAATAACCAACTCATCACTTCGTGTTATCTGAATAGAAAGAACCAGTCAAGATATGATATATAAGTCATATCATTGTAGCAACTGAAATCTTTTTTACATAAACAAACAAAAAAAATCTGATTATGGGTTGTAAAGCAATATCAAGTATACAGATAAATGGAAGGGTGAGAGAAAGATAGAAAAAGAATATTAATGATATATAATTCCAATATGTAAGGTCTATGAGTCATCTCATATAAAGGGAATGTAATAAAGCATCAATACTGATTGATCCATAATTAGACAAATCCGTGCATAGAACAAAAAATCAAGAGCCCCGAGCCAATAAAGACTGAGAAGGTTGACTCAAGAATCAATTTAATTGGAGGCTCCGTTGTAAAATTCAGACCTAATCATTAATCGAGAAGTGGTGGGAACGACAGAACCTGTGAATGCATAAGATTCTATTGAAAACGAATCCTAATGATTCATTGAGTAGGATGGCGGAACGAACCGGAAACCTATTCATTTATTCTGAGAGGTCATGTCATAGACTAATCTTACAACTGAATGTTGAAAGAGTAAATATTCGCCCGCGAATTTTTTTTTATTTCTAAATTTTAGTCGATTCGAAATAAAAGGAAAACAAAATAAAGATTCATTATAGCGTTCTACCAAAACGACATTATCTATAAATAGAATACGTGTTAAATTATATAAATACGTGTTAAATTATATATTAAAACACAAAAAATTTCTAATTTATAATCGATTAGATCAAATTTCAAAGAATCCCACGATTCCATAGATTATTAACCGTGTATTTTTTTTGTTTAATTTTTTTTAATTGTTTAATTCGCGAGGAGCTGGATGAGAAGAAACTCTCGTGTCCGGTTCTGTAGTAGAGATGGATGGAATTGCTAAACAACCATCAACTATAACCCCAAAAGAACCAGATTCCGTAAACAACACAGAGGAAGAATGAAAGGAATATCTTATCGAGGTAATCGTATTTGCTTCGGTAGATATGCTCTTCAAGCGCTTGAACCCGCTTGGATCACATCTAGACAAATAGAAGCAGGGCGGCGAGCAATGACACGAAATGCACGCCGCGGTGGAAAAATATGGGTACGCATATTTCCAGACAAACCTGTTACAGTAAGACCTACAGAAACACGTATGGGTTCGGGGAAAGGATCTCCCGAATATTGGGTAGCTGTCGTTAAACCCGGTAGAATACTTTATGAAATGAGCGGAGTAGCAGAAAATATAGCTAGAAGGGCTATTTCAATAGCGGCATCTAAAATGCCTATACGAACTCAATTCATTCTTTCTGGATAGGAATGTAGAAACAAACGAAAGGGGTTTTTGGGATGAAAAAAAAACAATTGCAGGTTTCTTTTTTTGTTTTGAACAAATAATATTTCTTTTTTTTATTTATACCTTTGCATTGAAAAAGAAAAAACCGATAAAAAAAAATGATATGATTCAACCTCAAACCCATTTGAATGTAGCGGATAACAGCGGGGCCCGAAAATTGATGTGTATTCGAATCATAGGAGCTAGTAATCGACGATATGCTCATATTGGTGACATTATTGTTGCTGTAATCAAGGAAGCAGTACCAAATACACCTCTAGAAAGATCAGAAGTGGTCCGAGCTGTCATTGTACGTACTTGTAAAGAACTCAAACGCGACAACGGTATGATAATACGATATGATGACAACGCTGCGGTTGTTATTGATCAAGAAGGAAATCCAAAAGGAACCCGAATTTTCGGCGCGATCGCCCGGGAATTAAGACAGTTAAATTTCACTAAAATAGTTTCATTAGCACCTGAAGTATTATAGGGGAAGACCTTAATATAGTATTTGAATGAAATTGATTAAATTTATTTAATTAATTAGTAAATTGTTTATCTATCACGTATATATCTTTAATAATTCATAAAAAAAAAAAAAAAAAAGAATTCATAAATATTAAAAAATTCAGAAAAAAAGAAAAAGAGCATGTTGATTATATCAAAATTCGGGGGAAACAAAAATCTTAGTTTATCATGAGTAAAGACACTATTGCTGACATAATAACCTCTATACGAAATGCTGACATGAATAAAAAAAGAACAGTTCGAATACCATCTACTAACATCACTGAAAATATTGTTAAAATCCTTTTCCAAGAAGGTTTTATTGAAAACGTGAGAAAACATCAAGAAAGCAATAAATATTTTTTGGTTTTAACCCTACGACATAGAAGAAATAGGAAAGGACCATATAGAACTGTTTTAAATTTAAAACGGATCAGTCGACCCGGTCTACGAATATATTCTAACTATCAACGAATTCCTAGAATTTTAGGCGGAATGGGGGTTGTAATTCTTTCTACTTCTCGAGGTATAATGACAGACCGAAAGGCTCGACTAGAAGGAATCGGCGGAGAAGTTTTGTGTTATATATGGTAATCTTTCTAATAGCCGACACGGTCATATTTGTGAAAAGAGAGAAAGGACAAGTTTCTAATATTATCCCTCTTACATTAGTTGATACTTCAAAGCGGTTTTACCTGGAATGAAACAACAAAAATGGATTCATGAGGGTTTAATTACTGAACAACTTACCGATGGTATGTATCTTCCGGATTCGTTTAGATAACAAAAAAATTATTCAGGTTTTTGTTTCGTAAAGGATTTCATGTAGTTTTATACGTATACTACCAGGAAATAGACTAAAAATTGAGGTAAGTCCTTATAATTCAACCAAAGGGCGTATAATTTAGAGACTCCAAAGCAAAGACTTGAATGATTAGGCGGTTTTTTCAATTTCAACATTCTTTAGTGAGGATACAATTCGAAATTAAAAATTTCAAGAAACTTATTTTCTTCCAATAAGTAGATTCGGAATTAAAAAAAGGAATGACAAATATGAAAATAAGGGCCTCCGTTCGTAAAATTTGTGAAAAATGTCGATTGATCCGTAGGCGGGGACGAATTATAGTAATTTGTTCTAACCCGAGACATAAACAAAGACAAGGATAATCTTTCTAAAACAAAAAGACTCTCGAAATCTAAAGGACCCGATGTACAGATGTACAAATAAATAAATAAAATAAGTAAAAAAAAAAAAAAAAAAAGAATAAGGATCTGTTTTGACATGAAATGGATATATCCATATATCTCTGACTTATATTTATGAGATGATAAAATATGGCAAAACCTATACCAAAAATTGGTTCGCGTAGAAATAGACGTATTGGTTCACGTAAGAATACACGTAGAATCCCCAAGGGAGTTATTCATGTTCAAGCAAGTTTCAACAATACCATTGTGACTGTTACAGATGTACGGGGTCGAGTAATTTCTTGGTCCTCTGCCGGGGCTTGTGGATTCAAGGGTACAAGAAGGGGTACACCATTTGCCGCTCAAACCGCAGCAGGAAATGCTATTCGGACAGTAGTGGATCAAGGTATGCAACGAGCAGAAGTTATGATAAAAGGCCCGGGTCTCGGAAGAGATGCGGCATTAAGAGCTATTCGTAGAAGTGGTATACTATTAAGTTTCATACGGGATGTAACTCCTATGCCACATAATGGCTGTAGGCCTCCTAAAAAAAGACGTGTGTAAAAATAAACATTGAAGAGATTTCAAGAGAAATAAA